TTCTTTTTTTCTTTTTCGTTTCACATTTATCATCAACCAAATGGGGGAATTTCCATTTCTTCGACTAGTACCGATTCGATTGATGGGAGAGAGGCATATGTGGATTAGTACAATTATTATATTATTAGCATCAGATTCAGGATTCCACGGGATACCGTACTGGGTCTGGCTTTTTCAATTACTCCCGATCTGTGAAATATGAAATAGAGTAGAGTATTGTATGTTTCCCGGGAGTACATACATAAATGGAATTTGTACAATATAAAATAAATTGAACATAGTTACTGTGTATAGAATAGTATAGAATACTTTTTTTTTAAGATTAAAATAAAAGTATATCCTTTTCGGGCCCTATTTTGTGTAACCTCAATTTCAAATTTTACTAATTTGAAATAATCTATCTCATTCAAATTTCGCATTGAGCTTTTGATATATGCGCCCCATTACTAATCCAATGAAAGAGGATATTCAAAAAATAAAGATCAAACAAGGATCACTTTTTTATTAGCGAGGTAATGCATTTTTTTTTTTTTTTTTTTTATTTTATAAGGGTTTTTCCTTGAAAGAACAAACTTTTTAAATTTATATATAAATATATAAAAAAATAGTTAATTTGATGGAATATTCGATTTTTTTATACCGGAATTTGTACTCGTCTTTATCATACTTCTTTTGTTTTCCAAGAAGATTGGATCATTAAAAAAAGGAGTTTATAACTTAGCTCCTTCCTTTTTTTTCATTGAGCTTCTATTGTTTGTTGGGGTTTGTTTAGAACCAATGGTAAGTGGAAAGGCGGTTAGATGATACTTCATCAGATAATTGTACAAAGAGGGCGGTAGGTTATAGAAAAGAAAGAATGGAAAAGAATGATAAATAAATAAAGGAATTATTGATTGTATCGGGAATCAAATTTTGAGTTCAGTATGGATAAAAGATTGTCCTATGTTATACTATTCAATTCTTGACGATGAATCGATTTGATAGCTCCGATATTGTTATTCATGATATTGATCCGATTCGATATCATCGAGATGTAATGCATCCCATTGAATTTCCAGGCGAAAGATTTATTATCTCTATGGGATTAACTCCCGAGTTATTGCGAATTAAAGAAAAATTAAACAATGAGATTATGGAAGTAAATATTCTCGCATTTATTGCTACTGCACTGTTTATTCTAGTTCCTACTGCTTTTTTACTTATAATATACGTAAAAACAGTCAGCCAAGGTGATTAATTTGAATTAAACTTGATTTTTTATTTCTTATCAATAATTGCAGAGAAGAAAAGGATAAAAATTTCGCGTCTTAAATGAAATGGGCAGACTAGAATCAGTCGGATTCTATGAGATACGATAGTATGGTAGAAAGATTCAGATATTTCTTTCTACCATACTATCTAGTATTGTTATTGTAGTGTATAAAGTTGTATTGTAATGCGGGTTAATTTAATATAGATTAATATAGATCAATCTACAATAGTATCATCATATTCCTTTTCTATATATATAGAAATCGATTTAATTACGTATATATAATATATATAGTGATAATGTATATTATATAGTATCCCAATTCTATTTCTTTGCTTTATCTATTTGTATTTAATTTGTGTTGATTTCAATTAAATTAATTTGAAATAATCGAAAGCGACTTTTACGATTAGAATTCCTAGATTTCTTATTATTTTCAATATGAATCCCGATCGAAGAAGTCATTGATTGAGGAGTTGACAAATGATCCATGGGAACTTCTTCGGATTTCGAAAAGGATTAGTAAAACCCGTCGACTTTTAACGTTTGAACCATGATATGAAATGGGTTCAATAAAACAAGCAAAACATAAATAAAATTTCTAAAATAGTAAAACTAAAACAAGCGGCGCAATATGTGACTCGCCCAAGACAATATTTTAGGATGTGCAGTATCTCGTTGGACAACTACTATGTTGTTTCCCAATGTGTATCCACGTAATGGAATAACCGAATTGTTTTCTCTTTGATCTTTGAACAGTAAAGAGGTAAACAAAAAAAAAAAAAAAGTTCCGTTCTTCCTCATGGTCCATATCTAACTTTGGTAAGAGTCAGTTCATCGAAATAGAAAATTTATGAAGAATTCAGTTGGAATAAATTTCCTACCATTTGTATTCCTTTTACTTTTTTTACTTTCAAAATACGAACACGGAAATAATTGAAATATTTCTTTGATTGAAAGAGTATTCTTCATATATATTTATTATTCATAGAATACATTACTCAACTAAAATCCAAGAGAATTTCGAAATGAAGATATTTTTCATTTCTATTTCAATTTAAAAATAAAATTTTAAATTGAAATAGTGAAATTTTAAATAAAAAAAACTTTGCCGACTTTGCCGAACGATCTATAAAAAAAAGTGATACTGTTTAGTTCCTAAACTCAATTAGTAGTACTTCTAGAGTCCACTCCTTCCCCATACTACTAGTGAAAGGGAAAACGTAAAGACTACCATTAAAGCAGCCC